AAACAACTCGTAGTATGGGTCTAGCTTATTGATACGTTCCATAAAACTCTCCTTGAATCCATCTTTTTTTACCGATAAAATCCGTGCTCAAAATAAAAATATTTTGAGCACGAATTTTTCTGGCCCAAATGTATCTTGTCTTTACCACGAATCATTTTCCTTTATTAACAATAATTGTAGTTTTGCCAATATCTGCAGGTTCATTAATTTTATTTCTTCCACATATAGGAAATCGAGTAATCCGTTGGTATACTATATGTATATGTATTTTAGAACTTCTTCTAACGACTTATGCATTCTGTTATCATTTTCAATTGGATGATCCATTAATACAACTAGTGGAGGATTTCAAATGGATCGCTTTTTTTGATTTTCATTGGAGATTAGGAATAGATGGACTTTCTATAGGACCAATTTTACTGACGGGATTCATCACGACTTTAGCTACTTTAGCGGCTCGGCCTGTTACTCGAGATTCTCGATTATTTAATTTTCTGATGTTAGCAATGTACAGTGGGCAAATAGGATTATTTTCTTCTCGGGACCTTTTACTTTTTTTCCTGATGTGGGAGTTCGAATTAATTCCCGTTTATCTACTTGTATCCATGTGGGGAGGAAAAAAACGTCTGTACTCAGCTACAAAATTTATTTTGTATACAGCGGGTGGTTCCGTTTTTCTTTTAATGGGAGTTCTGGGTATCGGTTTATATGGTTCTAATGAACCAACACTCAATTTTGAAATATTAGCTAATCAGCCCTATCCTGTAGGCTTGGAAATACTATTATATATTGGATTTTTTATTGCTTTTGCTGTCAAATTGCCAATCATACCCCTACATACATGGTTACCAGATACCCATGGAGAAGCACATTATAGTACTTGTATGCTTCTAGCCGGAATCTTATTAAAAATGGGAGCGTATGGATTAGTTCGAATCAATATGGAATTATTTCCTCATGCTCATTCTATATTTTCTCCTTGGTTGATGATAGTAGGTGCAATGCAAATAATCTATGCAGCTTCAACATCTCTGGGTCAACGGAATTTAAAAAAAAGAATAGCTTATTCCTCTGTATCACATATGGGTTTCATAATTATAGGAATTGGTTCTATTACTGATATGGGGCTCAACGGAGCCCTTTTACAAATAATTTCTCATGGATTTATTGGTGCTGCACTCTTTTTCTTGGCCGGAACTACTTATGATAGAATACGTCTTGTGTATCTTGACGAAATGGGTGGAATAGCTATCCCAATGCCAAAAATATTCACGATGTTCAGTAGCTTTTCGATGGCCTCCCTTGCATTACCAGGTATGAGTGGTTTTATTGCCGAATTAATAGTATTTTTTGGACTACTTACTAGTCCAAAATATTTTTTAATGACAAAACTACTAATTACTTTTGTAATGGCAATTGGCATCATATTAACTCCTATTTATTTATTATCTATGTTACGCCAGATGTTCTATGGATACAAGATATTTAATGTACCAACCTCTTCTTTTTTTGATTCTGGACCGCGAGAGTTATTTCTTTTGATCTCTATTTTTTTACCCGTACTAGGTATTGGTATGTATCCTGATTTTGTTCTTTCACTATCAGTTGAAAAGGTTGAAGTTATTCTATCTAATTCTTTTTATGGATAGTTTTGATGAATCAAAAAGAAAAAAAAAATATTATTTTTTTATGTTCGTTGTACAATGAAAAAAAGAGGTTTTTTTTCTTCTCTTACGTTAAGTAAAAAAAATAAATTTGAACAGGTGAGAACCCTGTGAATCACTACACTATAAAATTCACAGGGTTCTCACCTGTTCACACAAAGTTTTTTTATCTGATATGTGCTGTCCACTTTTCTATTCCTATTCATCATAACCCCTAAAATTGTGTTTAATTATATGTTAATGTAAATAAACCATAACTATGTAGTCCTATTCCTAATAGATTTATCCCAAAATAGCATATCCAAATTATAAGAAATCCAATAGACGCCACAATTGCTGAATTGGTACCCTGCAATTTTATATTTGTTCGAGTATGTAAATAAATCGCGAATACGATCCAAGTGATAAAAGCCCAAGTTTCTTTTGGGTCCCAACTCCAATAAGATCCCCATGCTTCGTTAGCCCATACTGCTCCAGAAAGAATTCCTATGGTTAAAAAGATAAATCCTAGACTAATAACCCGATAACTCCAATAATCCAATTGTTGAATCAATTGGGACCTGTAATAATTAAAAAGAGAAGTCTTTTTGAAAATATTACTTCGTTCGTTCATGTATTCGATTTCACCAAAGAAAAAGGAACCATTGAAATTTAAAAAACGATTACTCGTAGCAAAAAACTTTTTCTTTTTTCTAACTGTAATGACTATAAGTGATACTGATAATAATGATCCACATAAAAGGGCAGCGTAGCCTAATATCATCGTACTTACGTGCATTATTAACCACTCAGATTGAAGAGCTGGTACTAATATTGTAGATTTGTGTATTTCAGTTAAAAGACCTGAAGTAGCAAAGCCTTGGGTAAAAATAGCACTTGGGCCAATTATTGTGCTTAGAATATTTTTCTTTTTTTTGAAATACGGAACTATATGAATAAGGGAAAAACTCCATGAAAGGAAAATTAATGATTCATATAAATCACTTAGTGGAAAATGTTCTGAATAAATCCAACGAGTAACTAATAATCCTGTTATAGAGAACAAATTAATTATCATGCCCTTTTCGGATGAATCATATAGTTTTACGATTTCATCGACTAAAAAGGTTATCAAATGAATTGTAAGTACAATTGAAACGAGCGAAAAAGAAATATGAGTTAATATATGCTCTAAGGTTGAAAATATCATAAGATTATAGGATTCCTTTAATTATAAAATCTATATGGAGAGTTGGATTCATTATAGGATCTATTTACTTTTTTTAGGAGATGACATGCCGCCACTCGGACTCGAACCGAGATGCTCTAGCACTGCTTCCTAAGAGCAGCGTGTCTACCAATTTCACCATAGCGGCTTATCTTGAACTCATAATAGTCTATGAATAAGCAATCGTCTATATTTAAGAATTCGATTGGTTGCAATATTTTTTAGGAAAGATTCAAATTGATGAATAAAAATTTCTTCAACATAGGTATTTGAAGGTTCATTATTTTAGTTTAGAGTCTTCATTTTGATTTCGTGCATGTTATTTTATACTCTCTTCAACTTGAATTCTTGCAAAATTAAAAAATCCTACTATCAATTCAATTAAGGGAGAGAACTCAAATTTTTGTTTTAATGAACTATTTCAAAATTTAGTTGATCTCAAAAATCGAAAACAAAAAATGCAGTTTATCAATGAATATTAATAAAAAAATCCATTTTGAATCATTCACAATTGACACATTATTTATCCAGAATAATTTCAATAAGTATTTTTGAATGGATTCATCACAAGAGATACAGGGTGGTCTATATAGGAATTTCGAGGAAATCGAAAAGTAAGAAAGTTAAAGGGTTTATAATTTGAGTTTCCATTATTTTAGTAACGAAAGATATTCGCTCTTCTATAGATATAGAGAAAGTGAATATATAGAAAAAATAAAATATTATTGGAAGAAATAGGTTGATGGGGAAAATAAGACTCCCCACCTTGAAAATGAAAAGATATACTAAAAATCGGGTATCTTGTGTTTTTTTGTTAATAAAAATAAAGTATTCTTTTTTTTTCGAATTTGGTAAGGTAAACAAAAGAGTTTTTTATATATTCTAGATTCTCAAAGCGGCGATAATTCCATTTTATATTGATTAACTCCGATAGGGAATGGAAATCGAGAATCTTCTTTTTGAAATAAAATCAGTCAATTTTTCGAGTCAGCCCGATTCAGATTATTTCAACGTTTTACTATTTATTTTATTTGTTTGTCGCACAAAAAAACTTTTTGAATTCCCGGTAGAAAGAGATTTCCCTAAGGAAAACGCTTTTAACGATGCACAATACCCCTTCCTTTTCCAAACATTTTTTCGAATACGCTTTTTTGATACAGAAGTACGTTTTTTTGGAACTGCCATTTAAATTAAAATTAAGAGATTACTCATTGGTATAGCTGGATGTGAAAGACATCTATTGTTCAAAATAAATATACGTTTTCTTAATTCATTATAGATTGATTTTATTTTTAAATAATATTTTTTTTTAAAAAGAATAGGTATAGGTGAACGATATGGAAAAATTGTATAAAATATTACTAAAAAAAATATAAAATAAAAAAGAAGAATATTCTTTCTTTATTTTTCAAATGAGTTTTTCCATTCCATAAAAAAATAGTTTTATCGCTTGGTGTTTTTCTTTCATATTCTTTTCGATTCAAATCTATATTTCCAAAATCTGTTGTGCCGTAGAAATGGAATTGCTTGAACTTAATAAAATGAAAGAATCCAAAATTACATAACATGACATAAAATGAAAATACCTGAAGAAAGGTTTAAGAGGAGAACCCAACTTTCTGTTTATAAAAAAAACTTTATTAAAATATTTTCTATTAACTTGTCAAACAAGGGAAAATACGCCGAATTTTACTTGAATTTTTAAATTCGAAAGAGAATAATTATAAATCTTTTTCTTTCATTTGACCAATTGTAACTTCTTGATTTGAATATTTGAAGTAGTTAACATAAACTCAAAAAAAAATAAGTAAAAAGAAAGAAAAATGAAAAAATTCTATTTAACAAAAATTCTATTTAAGTTAGTATATATCTTAATTTTTTATTGATTCCTTTGAAAAGAGGTAAGATCCGGTGAATCGGAAACAATACAATAAATATTAATTACACGAATACACGAATTTAAAAACTTTTTTTATGGAACAGACCTATCAATATGCATGGATCATACCTTTCCTTCCACTTCCAGTTCCTGTGTTAATAGGAATGGGACTTCTTCTTTTTCCGACAGCAACAAAAGATCTTCGTCGTATGTGGGCTTTTACGAGTATTTTATTGTTAAGTATAGTCAT